ATCCACTGATTTCTGCCGCTTCCGTTATTGCTGCTGGATTAGCCGTGGGGCTTGCTTCTATTGGACCTGGGGTTGGTCAAGGTACTGCTGCAGGCCAGGCTGTAGAAGGGATTGCGAGACAACCAGAAGCAGAAGGAAAAATACGAGGTACTTTATTGCTTAGTCTTGCTTTTATGGAAGCTTTAACAATTTATGGGCTGGTTGTGGCATTAGCACTTTTATTTGCAAATCCTTTTGTTTAATCCTAAAAATGCATATATATATTTATTTCCTTGGATTTGCAGCTCTTGCTCTTTTCGAATTCTATTCAGATTTCAATTTCTTATTCGTTGGGGCAACAACCCATGGGAGGGGCTTATTTGAGGAGGAGGAATTAGCACACCAATTCGCTTTCTTCCTTTATCCTCTTAGTCCAATGGAACTTTTTTTTTAGGAAGTATTGCAACAAACGAAATATTTCGCAATTCACGTACGACCCGATACCTAATTCTAATAAGTATCATTCTTATTGGAAATTTCCAATTGAAAAAAATAAATTTATAAATCAATATATATAAATTTATAAATCAATATATATATAATATATATTTTTACTTTAATTTATATTATTTATTTAGTATTTATTATTTAGTAGTAGTATTTTTAGTAGTAGTATTTAGAAAAATAATAGAATCAAAATAAAATATATATATATATATAGAAAAATATATATAGATAATTAGTCTATCTATAAGAAAGAGGAGATCATATGAAAAATGTAACCGATCCTTTCCTTTTCTTGGGTTTTTGGCCGTCCGCCGGGAGTTTCGGGTTAAATACTGATATTTTAGCAACCAATCCAATAAATCTAAGTGTAGTGCTTGGTGTATTGATTTTCTTTGGAAAGGGAGTGTGTGCGAGTTGTTTATTTCAAGAATAGGTTGGATCCAACCAACTACACTTTTTTCGTTATAACTAGGAAAAAGTGCACGATTCCGCGAATTACTTCTGAATAAATTAAGAAATCATATTTTTAGAACCATAGCATTTCGTGATTCATTGGTAAATCTACTTTGATTCTCTAACAACCAATAATGGGGGAACATTAATAGGGTTAAAGCGAAACTGTTTGAAGTACAGATACAGCACGGTACTCTTTCTACTACTATGTTAATAAGAAATGGTTTCAAAAAGAAGAGTTGGAATTTTTTTTTTTCGATATAAAACGCTCATGTCGATAAAAAAATGATTTGAATACTTTTTGAAAAAATTGGATAAAATGGAGATTTAATTCCCCCTTTATCTATCCAATTTTTTATCCAATGCTGAATCAATGACCTATGTATAAAGTAAGAGGAATTCTTTGGATTTGAAGAAAAAAAAAGAAACAACTTTGCTGACAATTATTTGTTTGGTCAGAAGAGTCCTCCAAATATTATATTCAAATATTATATTCTTGGATTAGTGATCAGTTTCAATTATTATTATTATTTTTTTGATATGAATAGAGAAGAGAGGACAGGCTCATTACATAAAAAAGATATGGGAATTCCTATACGTAATTGAAGTGATTGAGCGTGAGAGCCAAATGAATCAAAAGATTCATGTTTGGTTCGGGAAGGGATCGTGGAAGTTTTGAAATGAATGGAAAGATAATCTACTTTCATTAAGTGATTTATTAGATAATCGAAAACAGAGAATTTTGAAGACTATTCGAAATTCAGAAGAACTACGCGGGGGGGCCCTGGAACAGTTGGAAAAAGCTAGGGACCGCTTGCGGAAAATCGAAATGGAAGCAGATCAGTTTCGAGTGAATGGATACTCTGAAATAGAACGAGAAAAGTTAAACTTGATTAATTCAACTTATAAGACTTTGGAACAATTAGAACATTACAAAAACGAAACTATTCATTTTGAACAACAAAGAGCAATTAACCAAGTTCGACAACAGGTTTTCCAACAAGCTTTACAAGGAGCTCTAGGAACTCTGAATAGTTGTTTGAATAACGAGTTACATTTACGTACCATTAATACTAATATTGGCATGTTTGGAACGATGAAAGAAATAACGGGTTAGTCCTTCTATTGCAGGCATTATTTTTTTCTTTCAAACAAAAAATAAAGAATTAAGAAATACTCATGGTAACCATTCGAGCAGATGAGATTAGTAATATTATCCGTGAACGTATTGAACAATATAATAGAGAAGTCAAGATTTTAAATACCGGTACCGTACTTCAAGTAGGCGATGGCATTGCTCGTATTTATGGTCTTGATGAAGTAATGGCAGGTGAATTAGTAGAATTTGAAGAAGGTACGATAGGCATTGCACTGAATTTGGAATCAAATAATGTAGGTGTTGTATTAATGGGTGACGGGTTGATGATACAAGAGGGCAGTTCTGTAAAAGCAACAGGACGAATTGCTCAAATACCGGTAAGTGAGGCTTTTTTGGGGCGTGTTCTAAATGCCCTGGCTAAACCTATTGATGGTCGAGGTGAAATTTCAGCTTCTGAATATC